TTGTCCATTCTTTTCAGTATTTTCCATACCATAGAAATTTTGAATAGAGATATCAAAGAAAGGTCTAACTGTTGGAATAATGCTATCCATTGTTATTTGATAACATTGCGGTCAGAAACATTGGTGAATAAAGTGAAGGATACGGAAAGAGAGGGATTCGAACCCTCGGTAAACAAAAGTCTACATAGCAGTTCCAATGCTACGCCTTGAACCACTCGGCCATCTCTCCTACATAATGATTATGGTCCATAAACATAAACCGAGTGAATAGTGAGTCATTCATATTAGATCTTTGGGTAGGTATGTACACTCTATTTTAACTAGAAAAATAGAAAAACTTTTCATCAAAGATTAACTCTTCCTTTGAGGTTGGGGGATCCTTTTTTTTTTTTTTTTTTAACTATTAAAAACAATAAATAAGGATATATATCTATTCATGTTTGCGAAGATGGCACTCCCAACCTTTTTTAATATTTATACCGGATTAAATCACTGAATTGGAACGAATCCACCACTCAATCTTTTTTTTTTTAGACTATGTTTAATAGATACCTTTAGATCATGATTCTATTTAGTTTAGACTATTCTTCCTTTTTCATAAAAATTCGAAAATTTCCATTTCCAGTTTTAGATCTTTCACAACCCCTTACGTCAACTTCTTATCCCATAGATTTTTTCCAAATTCATGAAATGCCCAGGGATTTTGATATTTGATTGTATGGCGTATACCCCTTATACACACAACACAAAACGAAGGGTTATTTCAGTTTCATCCATAATAGAAAAGTTATTCTATTTTTTTACTCTTTGGATCAAAATTCAATCAAAACTTCTTTAATTATCCTAATCTGTAGGATAAATTCTTTGATTCTTCAACGTCGATGAAATCAGACTAGTTTCCTTCATTCTTATACTACTCTATTTATTCTTATACTACTATATTTGGATCAATATATTTATATTTGATCAAATCTAATCGGATTCAAATATTTCTTAGTTTTTATTGATTTCTGTCAAAAAAAAAACAATTTTATTTGAGTAGAAGGTCTTCTTTTGTTTTTTAATGAGTCTGTTTTTATGTTATTTCGTACTGTAGAATTCCTTTGTTTGTGGGATTTTTTTCTCACGAAAGGAAATTAAAATAAATTATAGAAAGGATTTCTGCCTATGTCTAGATCTCGAATAAATGGAAATTTTATTGATAAGACCTTTTCAATTGTAGCCAATATCTTATTACGAATAATTCCAACAACTTCAGGAGAGAAGGAGGCATTCACCTATTACAGAGATGGTGCGATTTGTTTTTTTTTTTTTTTATTATTTATATATATATTTATATATTTTTTTATAGATTTTCTTTTTTCGCTCTCAGTCTTAGGGAAAAGACACATTATTCAGGATAGAAAGAAAAAATATTATTGCAATAAATCTACGCTTGTTGAAGGTGAAGTTTGTAAATAAAACAAGTCCTTCTGTCGTGTATCCCCGATTAATGCATCCTCAGATGCTTCAATTGTCGATTCTATAGTATTGAGCGAAAGGTTACACCTATGGGTTAGGTTAGGTCAAACCTACTCCACTAGTACCAATAGGAGGCATAGGGGAAGAGGCACTATTCCTAGAAATCAACAACACGAAAACTTTGGTATAAATTCTCCCTTTTCCTTATCAGGATCGGGACTAACAAGAATGGTTGGGACAACGAACATCCATCTCCGTCGTTTTTTGGATACCCGTATAACCATCGAAGACTGTTGAAGTGACTAATTCCTGGAAATTAAGAGGCGTTGAAGACAAAGAAATTGTTGGAGTCACCCCTTTTTTTTATCTAGTACCAACATGCTTGATCCTAAGAAAAGATCTTTTACAAGAAGGTTGGCTAGAGATTTCTTGTAAAAACACCAGCCCCGCTCAGTTTATAATGAGAATATTTCAATCTTTTTTGATTCCATGTATTATTCTCATTATGCACATAAAGGAGGAGCCGTATGAGATGAAAATCTCATGTACGGTTCTGAAACGGAGAATTCGAACGACGACCGTAACGGATGTCGGCTCAATCCGAAGGAAATTATGCAGAAGCTTTACAGAATTATTATGAAGCTATGCGACTAGAAATTGATCCCTATGATCGAAGTTATATACTCTATAACATAGGTCTTATCCACACAAGGAACGGAGAACATACGAAAGCTTTGGAATATTATTTTAGGGCACTCGAGCGAAACCCATTCTTACCACAAGCTTTTAATAATATGGCCGTGATCTGTCATTACGTGCGACTATCTCCACTATAGAAATAAAAAGGGAAAGAAAGAGCAAATCCGTTAATAAATACTATAAAAAAATAGGCTTTCTACATATGTATCGTCCAAAACTACGATTTTTATCAGCTGTAGTAAAGAAATAAACTTCATAGAAGTCGAAATATGAAGAAATAGGTATGCCTAGATACTTTATTCTATGGATAAAGGATCTAATTGAAAAGGAAGCGCCGTAA